CCAGAATAGAAAACTTGGGAGGAATGTAGTTTTTCCAGATTAACTTAGCCCAAGAAACTGCTGAAGACTGCTTCCTGAAAGCATTATAGCAATCTGAAAACTTGAGATCACCATTACAAGCCAAGCGGGTTCCCATACGAGCTTATCCTCAGTTGGAGAGGCTGGAAGAACAACCTGTGTGATAGTATTAGCGATGTCTGGAAAACTGGTTGTAAAGTGATTAGGAAGAGCCCACTGCTGATTATTTATAACCACGTCAACCATAGTGCTCGAAGAAGAATGTTGCAAGCCAAGCATCGTAAGAATTGGTTCATCAAGCCATTTTCCTGTCCAGAAAGGAATCTGTCTACCATTGCCCACAACCCACTTAGCTCCAGAAAAGAGATTAGGTAGAACAGCTTTGATACCTGGCCAAATCGAGGACCCTTTGTAGGTCTGAGAAAAAGTGTCCATGGAGATCTTGAATCTATTCCTGAAAAAGTGTCCCCAAGGAGAATCCTTAAGGAGAGAATCCCAGCTAAACCTGAGAAGGGCAGCTTTGTTGAGAACTTCTAAATTCCTGAGTCCAAGACCTCCCTCAAGTTTAGGCAAACAAACTTTGTCCCAAGCTACTGAAACAAGCTTCTTCGTATCCTGATCACCAGACCAGAGAAAGTTCCTGATGGATTTCATGATAGAATTCATAAAACAGGCCACCGATACACCGAAAAACAATGCAATAGCATTGATTGGATGACTGATTGAACCAGCTGTGCTCGACCTGCCATAGAAAGCATTTTACCCTTCCATCCAGCCAGCTTAGAAAGCACTTTATCAGCCAGCGACTGAAAGTGAGCTCTCTTAGGTTTTCCTATAAAGATAGGAACCCCTAGAAAGGTAAATGGAAAGGAGCCCTCGTTAAAACCCAGCACCGAAGCAATTTTAGCCTTCCTATGAACATGAACGGAGTGCTTTCCTGGGTAAAAGTCACTCTTGTTTTTGTTAATAACCTGGCCTGATGAAGCTTCATATTTATGGAGAAAGCTCAACAGATTTCTGAGAGAGGAGGAATCACCTCTGCAAAAAACAAAAATATCATCAGCATACATAATGTGAGAGGGGGGGGGAACAACCTCGAGGGGAGGATATGGGCTTAATACGGCCATCTTCCTTAAGCTTAGTTAAACCACGACTCAAAACCTCCTCCGCGATGCAAAAGAGGAAGAGGGGAGAGAGGATCTCCTTGTCGGACTCCACGAGAGCAACCAAAGAAACCTTTAGGGGAACCATTGATCAAAACTGAAAGCTTGGCTGACTCCAATAAAATTTTCACCCAATGGATGAAGGTAGGGTGGAAATCTCAGAGCCCATTAACATTAAGATCAATATTCGTATTTTCTCACAGGCCGGAGATTGGCAACTTATGAAAGAGAAGAGAAGCTCCACTACCTTAGACTGCCTTGCTTGCCCGGATAGTCATTCTAGACCCAATTCTATTGGAAACCGAAAAAACAAGTTCAAGAGGCATCTTCCATTCATATCGATTTTGGTTTTTCTGCACCATATTTTGATCTGCCTCTTCTTCGATCCGGAATTCCCAGCAAATCCTTGACTCCTCGAATACAATGGAATTTCACACCTGGCAAATCTTTCACTCTACCTCCTCTTATTAAGACCATAGAATGCTCCTGCAAATTATGACCTTCGCCCGGAATGTAAGCAAATATATCATGTCGATTGCTCAACCGTACTTTGGCTATCTTACGTAGAGCTGAATTAGGTTTTTTCGGTGTTCTCGTTGAAACACGCAGGCATACTCCTTGCTTCTGGGGACATTGATCCAAAGCTCGAGTACGGTCCGTGCGCCGTTTTTCTTCTCTACCATGACGAATCAATTGATTTAATGTAGGCATCGCTCTTTCCTTTGTCCTTCCCCCCGATTTTTGCCCTATCCAATATTGATTACTCCCAATCCAAAGCACCCCTTTTCCATTCATAGAGAAATCCAATCGTCAAAATCAATAAAAAGGCCATCATGGACCAAAATCCAAAGAGATCAATCTTGTTGAGAGAGACTGCCCAAGGAAAGAAAAAGGTTACTTCCAGATCAAAGATAATAAATAAAATTGAAACAAGATAAAATCGTATATCGAAACGACTTCTGGCATCACCGAAAGGATCGAAACCACATTCGTAGGCCGACAATTTTTCTGGATAGGTCGAACTATTAGAAGAAAATAAAAAAGGAAGACCCACTAAGATCAAAGAAACTAGCAGACTAATCACTAAATAGATAGAAATAGGTGCAAATTCTAACATCACCACAGCCCACTTTGTTCTCTCACTCCTTGCTCGCGGAGCGGCATACCGGAAAAAAAATCAAGAAGAAAAAACTACCCCCATTTTCTCCCCCTCACCACCACCCGAATGCTTCCCCGAGAGCTTTGACTTTCTTGAAAAAGTCGCTCTCCGCTCCCTGGGTTCTCACCTCGTCGAGGAGGGCCATCATTTTATGCCAATTTTCTGGCTCGATTCTTTCTAGGCGATCGATGGCCGAACGCAACCGATGATGGTTTTGGTTTGGAGGGGGGGGTAAAAACTCCTGCAGTTCACGGATGAGACTGTTCCGTAGCCCATTAAAGAGGACGAAATTTCGGTTTTTATCCCTATCCTCATCCTCTTTCGGCCTTTTTCCTGCCTCATCCCTCTCCCCCGGGTGGGTTCTATTTCCTTATCTTACGTCAAAAAGAGTTGTTACTGGCTGGATTCCTTAGCTAATGCACTGGTTGAGACCATAGCATCAGCAGCTTGAAGTAAGTCTTTGGCTGGATAAACCACAATGGATAGGTGGTCAAAAGCTGGGTACGAACGGAACGAGGCAAGTGCTCTTGCTCTTCCTGAATGCACCGGATGAGTCTAAAGTACCTTCATTTTCGTTATCATTTGTGGCTGATTAAAACGAATAGGTCAGAAGCTGGTTATGTATGAACCGGATCCCTCCTCGAGCAACAGGACACCAGCAATCACCTGTTACTTAAGAACAAGGCTAGACAGGTCCTGATACCCAAATGGACCAGGAAGAAAGCCACTTAAACCGGGGATGCGCGTAGGCGAGGAGATGGTTGACTAAGAGCAATGGGCGGGTGAAAGGCAGACATGGATACTTAACGATGCCACATGAAGCTACATGGACAAGTCGGCGGGTCGGGATCCCCATTTCAATCATCATGATTGCGGATCTGGATCCCCGTTCCAAACTATTTATGGAAGACTTATTTTTGTTATCCACTCCTCATTTTGATGATTAATGAAGAAGTACATGTATTCTCGTTAGCGCCTGTTCGTGCTGATTCATGAGGCGCTAAAAGCCATCAGGATCGAAACTCTTTATATCCATATGGCAGTCTCATAGTTGGCGGATTCAGTGAGTGGTCAGTGTCCATAGAAGATGAAGATAGGAAACATGCTAGCTATCGAAACCATTCTAGCTATCCGAGGGTGAAAGATGGGGCCTTGCCTCGAATCTAGCTATCATATCAAGGGGGTGAAGGGCGGAAGATTGCCCCGAAAGGGGGTTGTGAGCCCGAACAGATGGTGTGATTGAACTGGAAATCGTGCTTGAAACAAAAGCTAGGCATTTGAATTGCTCATTGAAGTATACAACATGGATGATCATCGATTCTCGTGGTTTCGTGCCTCTTCATGTTCATGGGACTATAATGGGTTTGATGGTTCATGAAGCATACATGGAGGACCGATTCCCGTGGGTTTATGCTTCTTCACGCAGCTATAAAAGCATCATCTCATGAAACTCATCATTTTTTTTGTCGCATTTAGTTCTTATTATTCGCTCCCCCTTTTTGATGTGGTTTTCATGAAGCATACATGGGTTACCGATGAGCGTTGGTTCGTGTTGATTCATGAAACCAAATCCCTTTCTTCTCGTCACCTTCCAATTCGAATGATGGCAAATCTCCTTTGTCACTTGGAACATGGTATACGAAAGGTTGGGTCATCCTATGAAACAAAAAAAATATAGACAGAAAGACAGCCCATAAAAGAGCTGCTAATGGAAGGGCGCGCTGATCTACTCTCAATGTCGCGGGATCGGGCCCAGTTAAGACTTAGCAATACGAAGCGGAGGAAAAACGACAAAAAAAAGAGTGAAAATCCGGGGGAAACGGCAAGAGCAGCTAATCTTGAGACAAAGTACTCCAGGGGTCAAATCAACAATGTTCCAAACGAAAAAGCAGAAAGCAAAGGATCCGCCCGCCCGCTCGTCGGGTCAAAACTAATTCATCAATCTTCACTACGTTGATCCTCCCTGAGCAACTCTTCTGATCAACACCCGAGTCACTCAACTGCGTCAAACCTTCTTCCTAGACTTGATACCTCATGCATAGAAAAAAAAGATAAAACTTCCTGGATCCGGGAAGGAATTCATTAATCTATTTATTTTCTTATATAGGGCTTGTGTCAAAAAGAATGCACCGCTCCTCCTATGCGATACTATAGCTCTTTGGTCCCGTTTTCGGGTCATCCTATGGCAGAGGTGTATTGTCACTTCGAGAGCTGCATCCGCATCTGTCCCTTTCTCAACTGAATTAAATTCACCCTCCCGTCCCTTTCGCTTGAAGATCGAATGCCTTGCGGACCCTTCGCTTTCGTTTCGTAGCCTAGTCGTAGAGTCGAGATTGAGTGTTGGTTGAGGACTTCCGCCTTGGTAGGAAGAATCACCCACTGCTCCTTGATTTGGTGTGCTTTGTTTGATCCGTTCTTATTCAATGGAAGATCTGGTTGATGGAAGTGGATTCGAAGTTGTGACTGAGAATGAGTTCTGCGGTTCTCAACGGTGAGGAAACCAGAAACAGCAAGTAATTCGTTCTTTTCTCGGTCGCCAAAGTAATAAGTTCTGTTCTCTGTCGCCAGTGCCCTTTGCTAGCCAGTTAGTAATCTCTCTGTCGCCAGTGCCCGTTGCTAGCCGGTTAGGAAGTCAGCTCCGTCTCAAGAGTAGCTCGCCAGCAGCTGTAGGAGAAACTGCAATAGTATGGGTCAACGTAGGAGAAACTGGAATAGCCAAGTATGGGTCAACTTGCCCAAGTATTGATGATTTTATTTCGTTAGGCGAGCAAGTCCGGATAGTAAACCACTGGATCAATGCGAGTAGTCCACCACTGGAACAATATCTAGGAATGCTTGGTGCCGGGAAGGAAGGGGGCGAGGAAAGCACAGAGGTATTGCTTTGTAGACAATAGAATGGATTGGGTTTCCGGTAGCATAGAAAGGATTTGATTGAATAGGACTCGCCACTTCCACGAGGGAGGGATAGCTATGCCCGACCGGTCTTGTTTTCGGTGCAAATTCCGTGACGGAAGGCTTATACTCTTGTTAAGCACCCAACCCTCAACCTAAGTTAAGTTCACTCTTTTGTTTGGGTACCCCAACAAAAACTTCTCGTCTACTTCTTGCTTGTGTTTACAGCAAAATCTCTATCTAAATGTTGACATCAAAAGACTTCCTTACGGCAGAGCCGAGCCCGCTCCTCTTGATTCTTGATGTAGAGGAATTGCTGGTTGGTTTCCTCAGCTAATTCAGAAGCCCTTCTTTCGATTGCCTCAGCTACTGATACAGATGTTGGCTACTCACAGACGTTCTCATATCATACAGAATAGACTGGAAAGCTAGATGTTGGATGTGCAGATTTAGTTGAATATTCATAAGTTGCAGGTACCTGTTCTTGAGTCATATCTGCTGTCTCGACTATACACACCACTATTTCCCATTCAAATGTGACAATGAAGTCCAAGCTTCGCTAAACGATACTCAAGAGATTTACCCTCTCATGGAACACTCTAGGTTTACAAAATCCTTAACCATAAAAGAATTTTGAAAGGGAGCGTTAAGTAAGGTCAGGAATCCTAAACAGAAGGAGCGGGTACCGGTCCCTCCGTATCAGAATAGGCATCAAAGAATCTGATAGTAAACAAAAAAGAAAGAGATTTTCCACTTCCTAGGTCAGACTAAGTAGGGGCGAACGAGCTTCTCATGTCAATACTCTCATCATGATCAGTTCGTTCGAAAGGTCGAACAGCAGCCTAACTTGGAAAAGAAATCCTGTCCCGTTCTGGCCTTGCCATCGAAAGCATGGTTTCTTTCATATATTCTTTAGTTAATCTCGCTCCGTGGGCTTCGCATGATTAGGATCAATCAGAACCCTTGAAAGCAGATCTGCTGATGGTTAGCGAACATCGCCTTTATCATCTAGGACTTTGACCTGTACACCCCCTCTTACGTGAAGGTATGTAATGCCCTCTGCCCTAACTCATATCTTCCTCTGGGAGTGTACTTTCAAAGTACTCCTATCATCCACTTGTAGAGAGTCTTTCTCCGACCTTTGAAGTTGAACACTTTCTCAATTGTGAGAAGTTAGTTTGAAGCGAGTTGGTACGATCTAGGGCTTCCGATTCACAGGCTATGAGAAGGCCTCAAACTATTTAAAAATCGTTCGAAGAAGTGGCCTAATAAGTCTAATCTGTAGAATCAACTATAGAAAAATCCTCCATCCACTCCGCGGAAGCGTACGAATCAACTTTTTAGTACCTAAAGTAAAGATGCGGGTGAAGTTGATTACCTATTATTTCCGCTTGAAAGCTATAGCCAAATCCACCGGATAAGATGATATCTCGGGCATTAGCAGACACAACTTGAGAATGATTTTCCACCAGTTCAAAAGTAAGAATCCTCTTTTGATTTGAACAAACAGAGGCATCCGACTCGGATGAAGCATACGAATCATCCGACAGGGAAGAAGCTTCAGCAGATAGATTTTAGCCCCTCCGAAAAAATTCCGTCCCCTTTCTCGAGCTGAGGATCTAGCTTTTTAAAAAAATCCGGGGTCAGAATCGATCGTCGAAGAGAGACTGAAGCACCTCACCTACCAAAACAAAAGTCTTCAACCGAATCAACTCATTTTAGGGCAGAGTCCGCCTTTATAGTAGTCTCCCCAAGGCTTTTCTTAATATGGTGTTGTTACGACTGACCTGTAAATCGCCTTATAGCATTGGGAAGCTTTGAGCAGGACAGGAGATTAGGTCGACCCTGTCTTCAAAGCAAAGGCAATTCCAACTAAATAGATAGGAACTCCTACTATCGAAGAGAACATAAATCAATCCGAAAACTATCATATCTAATTAATCTTTTTAAGTCGCTCTCATGCTGCCCTTCTTGATAAGCTAATAAAGCATTTCCTTAATTGACGCTAAGCCTGAAAGAAGGCCAGAAGTCAGTCAAGGTAGGTTGCCCCAAGTCAGAGTAGAGTACTCTTTCTTCCCCAAGGTGCGCTCTCAAGTTCGGGTTCGAAGTTTTCCCCTGAACTTGTAATAAGGCAGCGATCGAAGCTCCGTTCGTTGTCGTATATAGATATGCTTATTTTTTAGACTTCTAAGGTGCCCCTTCTTATTTCTTATTTTAGTAAGGCTTAGATTGATTTCTAAAAAGCAGCTTTTTGGTCCGCCCAGTTGTTAGTATATCGTTTTCATGTCTCGAAGAAAGGGCTTCGATTCCAGTAAGAAGGGCGGGATAGAACTTATTTTGGTGTATTCTATCTGCTCTTCAAGTCACGAAGGAGATGGAGACGGCCCAAAGCATAAATCAGTCTAGTCTATTCGCGGGCGGTATTCTATTAATTAATAATTAATAAACGCTCCGCTGGCCATCGGCTAAGAAAGGCGCTCTCTCTGCTGTCGCATAGGAAGTGAAGCAAGCAAGAAAAGCGCTTGTTTTTGTGGAGGTAGGCTGATTTAGTTCTTTATAATTTAGGAACTAGGGACGGACCGCACTGGGAAGTGTGAAGAAGCTCGAAAGCTCTCCGTGAATCTTTTAAAGGAGACGATCGCAGAAAGCTCAGTTGAGGCGCCAGACTACTAAAAGAAAAAGAATAAGAGACGGCGTAAGCCACTTACAATTGATGAAAAAAGGGCTAAGGGCTGAGAATAACGAAAGAAAATAAGCAAGAGGGTTGGCTTCCTAATTTAGGGAGTCAGTCTAGGGCTATCTATGATGAAATGAGATCGACTGATAGTAAGCGCATAAGCTGCTCGCACATACATAGTAGTAAATAAGAGGAGGTTGAGAACTTCCTAACACCCACTGGGTACGACGCATCAAAACGATGGTAACAAAAGTTCGAATAACAACTAAATAAACATTCCGCTGTCGGCCAAGAACACACGACCGCACACAGAAGCTTAGGTCCCTTCCGATGGGATGATAAACACTGACAAAGAAACGTGCTTCACACGAACGGGCACGGCTGAAGGATTCAAAAGGCAACGCCGAAACGCCTATTTCTCTATTTATGCTGGACCCAACTCTTTATGCGGGGCCCCTTCCTTAGTTAGCTGGGCCCGTAGCCGTGGACATTAAGGGGACCTCATCAAAAAGGACCTCACAGAAAGAGCATGTCTGCTTTTTCAACCTAGGAATAGGAATTAACGGTCTAAACTAATAGGCGGGGCGCTAACTCGAATGCTTACGAGAATGCTGCAGGTGAATCTGCACCTGCTGGAACTTAGTCAGATGGATCCGGAACTGGACGAACCAGAACTGCATCATATATAACTCAATCTCCTGCCTTCGCCCCCGATGCTACCTCCACTCCTGCTTTCATTTTTTATCCCTCTTCCGCTATCTCTGCCTTCGCTCGGGTAATGCATTTCCCCGGACGGACTGCTGGACTGGGACCAGATGCTTCTACGTTGGCTGAGCTTGGTTCACCTTTACTCACCTGTAGTAACTGTTTACGCGGTCTATGATAAAACTACGGTGAGTGACCATCCTGTGCAAGCTTTTGATGGGCAAACAATGACTTGTGAAACCATTAAGCTCCCCGGTTTGGTGGGAATAAAAGGCAATGCCCCCCTACCCCTAGTAATAGTAATTTCTTTATCAATGGTAGGGAACCTTAGCCTTTATTAGCTATCGTTCTTATACTTTCTTCCTTCCTTCAATCAATGTCAATCAATCTTTCTCCCTATCTTTATATCCTTCCTAGTCCTTTAGCCCACTGAGTGGTTAGTACTAGGTCCTTAGCTTTGTTCTCTGGCAATCTACCCTTCGTTCTTTGGTTGATTAATCCTTTTAGTGGGGAAACAAAACAAAGGGAAATCTCTCTCAGTGGTTCGGGGAGTTGAGGCGAGTGGATGAAGTAGTCAACTAGAAGCAGGTCGATCCTTGTTTGGATTGGAAGGTTCCGGTTGGGTGGATTGACCCCATCCGGATGGAGGAGCTTCCCTTCTTTTCCGGAATGGGCGAGAGATCGGAATAGCTGTGGTGGACTGTCTCTCGATCGATCGGGGAAAAGAACAGAAGCAATTGAAGGGATAACTTCTCTATACAGCTTTCTTCGTGGGAAGGCGGGTCATATCCCCCAAGGGCAGTCGCTGCTTCATCAGGCAGGAGGTCTCTTTTGGCTGGACGATGATAAGACTATCGGGATCTAGGATTCGCTGGGTGCCTGCCCCGAGCGAACGACGGGCAGGAGTTGCTTGCCCACCTTCAGGAATAGAAGTGAGAGATGAGCTTTCCTCGCTCACTATTCATATGAAATCTTCCTACTTTCCTGGATGAGGTCGGGAATCTAAGACGATACGGATACTGGCTCACTGAACTTCGATTCGGATTCTGAACCTCTTTCTCGTGCCTGAACCTATTTCAAGTGAGAAAAGAAGTTGATTGGCATTGGCTCACTATTTCAAGTGAGAAAAGAAGTTGACGCTACCTAAGACTAGTGGGAATTTCGTTCCAGGGCTGATTTGAAAGCTTATTATTCGCATTTCCCTCTCATCCCTTCACTCCACTCAAGATCTTCTCTTCCCCTGCCCTCTCTCTTTCCGCTCCACCGCTACCAAATGAATTGCTATAGCCTGCTATATTTGCTGTTGAGAATCCTTTTCCTCGTTAGACGAATTAGGGTAACTGCTCTCTATTTGATTAGAACTTTTCTGTTAGATAGATATTATCA